ATAATATAATCGGGTTTTGTCGTTATAGAACACGGTATTCTATAGCAGCAATAATAAAAATAATAAATAAAATTAAGAATAAGTATGAAAAGAGGGGGGAGGAAATAATAAAGAAAAATTGATACAAAGCTAGATATGATTCATCCACACCCTCTTTTTTTTATTTCATTAATTGAATTTTGCTTGATTAAGACTAAGTTCCGTAAAAACCCCCGCCTTCTTTAAAATATCATGAACAGTTCCTGTGGGTTGAGCTCCTTTTTCAAGGAAATAGAGAATATCGGGAACATTTAAATAGGTTTGATTATTTATCGGATCATAAAAACCCACTTTTCGAAGATCTCTTCCCTCTCTTCGGGATCGAACATCAATTGCAACGATTCGATAAACGGCTCATTGGGATAGATGTAGTTAAATAATACCCCCCCCCAGAAACGTATAAGAGGGTTTCTCCTCATACGGCTCGAGAAAAAATGATTAAAAGTTATGTCTATGTATGGAATTAGAATGTCAAAAAGATCCATAAACCCAGCAAATCGATTAGACATTTAAATAAACCCGTCTTTTTTTTTTCGAAAAAAAAAAAAGAAAAAAGCATTCGTACTCTCATAACTCAAGTCAAATAACTTTCAAAATGCTCAAAAAACCTTAGGCATTCTCTTATTGAGTGGTCTCTAAACCCTCCTTTTTGTTTGTCTCGTTTAGAATCTATTTAAATTCTTCATAGTTGTTGAGACAATTGAAAGCGGTATTACCTTGTTCTAGGATCCTTTATCTTTGCCCTGAATCATTAGGTTTAGACGTTACTTCGGCGATATTTAATCATTTCAAAAATGGCAGCAACATGCCCCTTTTTCTCTCTTTTTTTTGATTTCTTTCTATCAAAGAATCATATGAACAATTAATTCTCGCATGATACACTTCTGATCGAAAGAGTTTTACCAATTCCAACAATTTTTCTTTTTTTGATTTGAAAATTGTTTGAATCGGAGGCTTTCGATTTCTATATCAAAAATATACTTACGAAGTTGTTCCAACTTATTGATTTCCTTTAACTAACCCTAGATCCTTGCCCCTGAAAAATGGATGTTTCTCTTCGAGCTCCATCGTGTACTATTTTATTTATATTTACATTACAACCCGACAAAAAGACGGATTCTAATTATAAATTAGAATAGAACAGAACAAAGGATGTCGAGCCAAAAGCACTTTCATTTCTACATAATGGAAAGTGGTGGGTTTTGACATCCACAGCCGATCATGTCCTTCAAGTCGCACGTTGCTTTCTACCACATCGTTTCAAACGAAGTTTTACCATAACATTCCTCTAGTTTGGAACATTGATTCAATTATGGAATCATGAATAGTCATTGGTTCAGTCGGTACATAGTAATCTATGTAGACTTCTTCTTTTCTTTCTATTCTATATAAAAAAAATAGATAATTTATGAAGAAAAAGCCTCAATACGAATTCAAATTAACCCATATTGTATTGTATGAATGCAATATTTTTTGTTATACTTTTATTCTACTTTAATATATTATATTATATTATAATTACACTTTTCTATTCTAATTAATAAGAAATTAATAATATCATTAATGATAATATCACGAATATTATATATAATATTATATATAAATAACACAAATAAACTAATCCTTTTGAATCTGCCCTGCATCTTCAAATAACTGGATAGATCAAATAACTCGATAGAATAGATTCGCCAATCTTACAGTTCTTCGAGTACCAATCCTAAGAAATCATTAAAAATCAAACGCAAGAATCACATTTTCTCCAATACTTGACTCTTAGAAAGAAGAGAAGGTTGTTAAAAAAAAAAGAGCAATTTCAATTTTGATATCGGTATTCTGATATATAAAAAAAGAGTATGTTCTGGGACGGAAGGATTCGAACCTCCGAATAGCGGGACCAAAACCCGTTGCCTTACCACTTGGCCACGCCCCATTTAGATTTCTATTTGACACTACTAAACACTAATATGGGTATTCCTTGTTCGTCAATTCCAGTTCCAAATAGCTATGGAATAGATTAGATTCTTGCTAGTATTTTGGCACATCTGGATAGAGAATTAAACCAATTTTATTGATCATTACATATAATTCAATTAAGATATTGTATAAAAGTATGATTTCTTCTATTCTCTTGTAAGAATTGAAGCCTTTTTTGATTGGGTGAGTTCAAAGAAGTATTGTTTAGTCTGCCTTATTTTCCTTTCTTCATTTTTTTCCTTATATCAAAACATATTAATAACTCAATCAAAATTATCTCCAAGAACAAAATTTTGTTATGCTTAATATCCTTAATTCGATCGGTCTCTGTTTTAATTCTGCCCTTTTTTCGAGTAGTTTTTTATTCTCCAAATTGCCCGAGGCCTATGCTTTTTTGAATCCAATCGTAGATTTTATGCCAGTAATACCTCTTCTCTTTTTTCTCTTAGCCTTTGTTTGGCAAGCTGCTGTAAGTTTTCGATGAGAT